TGCGCCGGCTGGGCCGCTTCTTTTGTGCCCTGTGCCCCACCTAAGCCCGTATAGAAATGGGCGGTGTGCAATACCCCTTTAGAGTTGCGGATTAAAGATTTATGCTTGCGAAGACTAACTATTGATTAACCGACTAAGCAACTGAGAACGAAGACTTCAACAACTGAATTAAGCAATCAACTGGCCTTTTCTTTTGTGCGTGTGTGGATTACATAGTGGTAAGGGGAAATTCAATTCATAGTCTCGAATCTTCTTTTGTTGAAAGAGCTCTAATGCCAAAGGGCGCCCTCATCAGGCCGATTTTGGTAGCTACTTCAGCGGTTGCTAGAGCAAATGGCCGAATTGCCAAGAAAGCATCCAAAGGATTCCTACATTCTGTCTGCTGGGCAAAAAGCCTTTTCCGAGTATATTTGAGCCTATTACTGGTCTCAGCCCTAGCCGTATGACTAGCCTTTGAAGGCCTAGGTTCAAATCCTGCAGTGCCAGATGCTTCTGAAATAGCTGCTTCTCCGGATCCGGGCTTTCTTACTTATCTGATAGGCGTGGGGCATAAATAAGTAGTAGGCTTTCACCGGTTTCAGCCAAGCAGTTGCTTTAAAGAGGATGCGAATCGAATGCCATGGTTCTTCTTTCTTACAGGGAGGGGAATGAACCTATAACAAAGCGCAGTTGATAGAAGAATATCTCCCCGGGAACTGAACCCTACTATACTAGACCTTATACCTGACCCTAGCTTCAAGCTAACCTGACCTAGTGGCATTTCTTCTCTTCCCTGGCTTTCAACCTCCTGTTACGCCTCGTCCATTAAGGAAGGCATTTCAGACTTTACTTGCCTCTTTCTTTTCCCTTTAGTTTTCCAATAAGGGGCGGAGATGGGGATTCTGCACGTAGTCAACTCATTCAAATCTGTAGCTTACTGCGAGCCCCATACCAAACTTTGCCTGTCCATGATTCTCTGGATTCTATCGGAAATCGTCCGTCCATCAGTCCGAAACCGAGTGAGCATCCGTATCCACGTCCGAATCCGTCACAACAGGAGTGGTTAAGCCTCAGTCCAGAGACCTTTTCAGATGCCTGCCTTCACTAAAGAAAGGAGAAGACGAAGCCCCGAAAGTATGCTTTCAGACTGACTTTTCAATAAAGAAGTTGCCTGTGTTCAGTTAGTAGGAACCGGGCGTCTCCCCCTTCAAAACTATGTGATGCCCGACCCAACCGGCTTTTGGGTGCTATTCCTTCCTCCAGGAGTGAAGTTCCTAAATGAAAGAGGAGGATAAGGGATTCTTTTCAAACTGAATCTCAGATGTCGATGAACCCCAATCAATCCCTTTCGTACCATCTTTTATAGGATGAATCTGATTAACTTCCTGAACCACCAGCAGTTGACTCTGGGCCTTTAGTCCTTACTCCTTCCGAGAAACTAAAGTCGCCCCTTCTTCCACATCAACCCTCGTAAGTAGCAGAGTCCCACCAGTTCACTTCCTTGAATTCTGAGCCTACCAATAGCGGGAGAAATGTCCAGTTCAACCGAAACTACTGCTGCATATGCATAAAGGGCAAGCACCGAAACAAAGGAATGATCAAAGAGAGGCCGAAAGGTGGGCATTGTCTCATATCGTGACATAGATCTAGCTGCACAGCAAACACTCCGCATATCTACCTACGTCAATCTTTCCCCTTGCTTTCATTTCTTTCACTGGAACCAGTTCCATTCTTCCTTCTCTCAATCAAAGGAAGGGAATGCAACCTTGATCGATCGAAAGAAGCCTCCATGGCAACAAACAAGAAGGCCATAACCGATCCAAGTCAGCCAAGCATACCAGCCAGGGAGCCAAAAGAGAGTGAAAGCGAGCATAGGCAGGTCATTCTTTTAGATTGATGGGAGTTATAGCGTAGCTAGTGAGTGAACAATGAGGCTATGCTTTCTAAAAGGCACTGTAAGCTCATGGTCAATCCATTCATCGAACAAGATCCCTTCATCGGAAGGAAAGAGGAGACGGGAACGGGTGTAATCTTCACTCACCGAAGATTATTCTCTTCACATAGATCTCGGGATACGAGACCTTCCTTCAACTACGAACTAAGCCTTTAAAGTTGAAAGAAAGGAGTAGTGAAATGAAAGAAGAAGGGAATTCCTGTATGGATAGTCCCATCCCAATCCAATACGAAAACGAGTAATGAGCCCCTTTATGTTGTGGGCAGCAGAGATTAGATTCTTATTCTTCTCTTTTCTTTGGTACCAGCCTTGATATCTCAATCTTGCAAGTCCTTTCTTTAGTGAAGGCAGGCATCGGAACGAACTCCGCGGAGAGCCACTCTTTGGTCCAATAAAGAGACAGATCAGCATCCATATAATCTATCTGAGGCAGTCTGCCGCATCAAGAAGAAGCGCACATCTTTTTTTCGAGAATCTATCCCCTTTCTTACCGGAAGTGACATAAAAGAATATCTCCATTAAAGGAAGATTGGACAATGGGGATCTTTACCTAAAGGTGCGGAGCGAAGTCTGCATTTCTTGCTAGTTCTTCTCCCAGTCTCGGACTCAGCCTTTTAGCCGATTCGCACCTTTACTCTCTTTCTCAATCGAGCCCTTTTTAGGTTTAGGGTCAGATCAATAGAGAAGTCAGGCACTCGATAGACTTAAAGGAAGGTTCCGCCCGTAAATTGATTGATCAATGTGACCATTGATAGGGGAAGCAGCAACAGAGACAGATTGAGTGCTAAAGCTTCTGTCCCGTAACGGTTGATCCGTCGGATTTTCGCCTTAAATGACCTATTGTAGGAGGTGGCCTTCCCAAGGCCAGAGGACTGGTGACAACAGTACCATAACGGTTTTTATTTTAAAGCAACACAGGTTACCGCGCGAGGTCGTGGTAGAAAGAATCTTGGCCGTGGTCGTAGTTCATTGGTGATTGTCAACGAGGGGAGTGGAAGTTTTTCAGGTAAGCCATACTTCCAAGGTGAGCCGTAAGGCGAACTATTAGAGTGGGTAAGCGCCTCTACTTTTCTTATAGTGGGTAGAGGGTTTCTGAGCTAACTGGCCATGTCATGTTGGTACCACCACAATTTTAGGAATTATTTTATTGATTGATCGACCAGTGGGATATTCTCTTACGTACAGAATTAACGGGCTTAACGAAGCTCTTCGATGCGCTTCGCGTCTCTGTTTGTTCGTCCCAGTCTCTGTTCGGGTCTCTCCTTCATTTCATGGCATGGCTCTCTCTTAGAGCCTTGTACCTTTATTCAATGAGATTTTTTTGAGGATGGGTGTTGCTTTCTTTCATGTTGGAATTTCTCCCGCTGTAAGATATAGGAGTTCTCCCGGCTTTCTTTATGATAGTAGTGTTCTTTCTATTCCTTCCAGCCGAGGGAGAAGAAGGGTAAAAGCAAGAAAGGTAAGCATGTCGTGTCGACGCACGCGAAAGGCTATCAATGTACAAGTCCACTTCGATAGCCAAGCAATGAGGGAGTCTGAAGAGACTTCCAGTTCGCTGGACTTAGTTTTAGATACTCCAAGCCTCGTTATGTTAATTCTATTCTGTAACGGATTTCGATATTTAATGTACAGGTCGGTTGGGAACCTAATAAGACAAGCCAAGCGCTTAGCTTAGTTCGGCCGTTTACAAGAGTGAATACCGAAACAGACAATTCCAGATGCCCTCAGACAGATGCCACTAAACAAGTAAAGGACAACAGACAGTATTCGTGGATCGGGAAGACCAACTCTCATTCAAGGAAGCGGACCGTTGATGACAGCAGGCCGGGAAGGACAGATGCTACTAATAAAGTAAAGCCGATGAGGTTTTTATTCCTTAGGCAAGACTCGGATACTGCATGCGAGAAGTAGAATAGTTTACTGAACAACTACTTAGATCTTGATTGATTTGGATGCAATGTTTATAATAACTCCAAAAAAAGCCATCCCATGAGTATAAATGACCCCACTACCTGTATAAAGCGTACATCTCTGCTCAAGGAGTAGGTCAAAGCTTTTTTATAAGAAAAAAAAGTAAAAAGCTGGAATCCGAGAAGACAAGACCCCCTAAGAGCGTCTTGTAAACCCATTATTCGATCTGGAGATCCCGGCAAGGCTGGCTGCCGGAGACATCACTAAACCCAGGGATGTCTCTTGCAAAGAAGAATTCGTAGAGATTTTCCCAGAACCCCAGTCCAGCCTACTCGACTTATATAATCTAGAATCCCACTCTCCGCCCTTCTTAGTAGTAGGCGAATAGTGACCCTCTTTGTATGCGCATTTACACGACGGGCACGTTTAAAGATCTCCCGCAACGAGAACCTAACACATGGTTTATTGAGAGTAAGCTGATTAAATAAATGGATCATAGGTTGGTTGAATATTGAGTTCCGCTTAGGCTACGTGTTCTGTTCACGCGCTACTAAGCCGCACACAGGATCTTAGACAGGTTTCGTCCTCTTTCGGGAACACCTTCTTACTAGTAGGGGCTAAGCCGGATGCAAATATACCGAAAAAATAAGATATCTATGATTCTACGAAGAGTAGATTCGACCCTTATGTTATGGCTCGTCTCGCGCTTAGTCACTCGCGGGATTCGGATAGGGGAGCAGCAAGTCTTTTCTGAAAAAACTCGCAGTTCTCCCCCTTTAAAATAAAAATTTATATTAATAACTATTTGGTTGAATCGGACAGGGACTTCTATAAAGATCTTTCCACTCATTCCTCATACTCAAAGTCGAAGTCACGGCATGGGGGGCTCGGAAAAATAACGAGAATCGGTGTCGTGGTGGTGCTACGAGATGGCGATTTATCGTATAGAAGAATAGATCCGCGGACCTATTGATTGACCATAGATGCGAACCGATCGACCGCTATCTACGAGAAGATAACTAGTTATTCTATCGTTCAAGGGCAAGGGGAGAAATGGGCGCGGCTTGCCTAGATCTCGTATTTCCCATGTAGTCCGTCGGTCAAACCAACGATTCTCTTCTCAAAGTAATAGAGAGATTCTTTTTTTTCTTTTTTC